TTTTTTTTTTTTTTGTATGTTTACTATTTTTTTTTAGAAATTTTACTTAATTAAAATATTAATTATTTTTAATTAAATAATACATTTTAGTATTTTTTTATAATTAATATAAAATTATTATTATATAATTAATTTTTTCTATATATATATATATGTTAAGTAAAATTACAACTATATATAAATATATAAATATATAATATTTTATTAAATATTTATATATTTATATAAATGTAATAAATATTAGATAAATCTTTATATATAGAATTAATTTATTTATATATATGAATTTTTGGATTGCGAAATTTTTTATTCTTTAATGTTAGCTATATAATAATATATTAAATATTTATATATATATATATATCTATTAATCTAGAATAAGTATATCGTTTTTTTTAAAAAAAAATTTTTAAATTTTTTATAAAAAAGTTTATTAAATTTTCTTTAATAAAATTAAATTTTTTATAAAAAAAAAAAAAAAAATAGGATGATTTTTTAATAATAATAAAATATCTATAATTTCAAATCTTTATTGATGTTATTATTATTATTATTTTTTATTATTTTAATAAAAATTTATTAATTTTTATTAAAAAAAGTAATAAATTTATTTAAATATATTTATTTTAATAAATTTATTATAAAAAAAATATTTTTTTTAGTTTGGTTGATATTAAAATAATTATTATTATTAAAAATTAATTTTATTAAAAAATTATCCTAAATTTTATTATTAATTTAATAAAAATAATTATTTTTATTTTGTATTTTAATAATAATTTAATATTAAAGTATGATTATTTTTATTTAATTTGATTTTTATTATAATTTTATAAAGGTTTTTGTATTATTAGGGGAATATTAATCAGATTTAGTGATTAAAAATAATTATTTTTATTTTAATTAAATAGTAGTAATTGATTATACAATAATTTAATTTATTAATTTAATTATATAAAGTTATTAAAAGTTTTAATAAATTTAAATTTTTATAATATAATTTATTTTTATTTAATATAAATTATATTAATAAAATGAATTTGTTTATAAATTATATTTTAATATTAAAGTTTTATTTTGGCTTAAAAATTTGTTATTAATTTGATTTATATGTAAATTTTTGTATGAATTTATATTTATTTTAAAAATAAATATATTATATTTATTCGCAGTAATTAATATTATTAATTAAAGAAATTTAGAAATAGCAATATTAAAAAGTATTGGCAAAATTGGTGCCAGCAGTCGCGGTTACACCAATAATACAAATAAATTTTTTTAGTAAAAGTTAAATGATTATAAAATTAAATAAAATTGAATTTATTAGGTGAAATTTTAAATTTAAATTATTTATTTGTAAATAAATTGAAACTAAAAAATTTTAATTAAAAACTAGGATTAGATACCCTATTATTTAAAATGTAAGTAAATTTATTAAAGTAGTAGTAGTTATGTTCTTGAAACTTAAAAAATTTGGCGGTATTTTAATCTCTCCAGAGGAACCTGTTTTGTAATCGATAATCCACGATGGACCTTACTTAAGTTTGTATTCAGTTTATATACCGTCGTTATCAGAATATTTTATAAGAATAATAATATTCAATAATTTTTAAAAAAATTTATATCAGATCAAGGTGTAGCTTATATTTAAGTAATAATGGGTTACAATAAAAATATTTAAACGGATAAAATTATGAAAAAATTTTTGAAGGTGGATTTGGTAGTAAAATTATAAAGATAAATAATTTGATTATAGCTCTAAAATATGTACACATCGCCCGTCGCTCTTATTATTAAGGTAAGATAAGTCGTAACATAGTAGATGTACTGGAAAGTGTATCTAGAATGACAATTTAAAGCTTATTAAGTAAAGTATTTCATTTACATTGAAAAGATTTTTGTGCAAATCAATATAAATTGAATTAGATTTTATTTATTAATAATTTATATTTTTTTATAAAGTATTAAAAATAATTATAAAATATAAAGTTTTAGTATTGTTTAAAGAAAAAATAATTTTAATAATAGTTTAATAGTATTGTAAAAGAAAATTGAAATAATTTGAAAAAATTTTATTATAAAAGAAAATTTAATTTATTGTACCTTGTGTATCAGCGTTTATTAAATAAAAAATATTAATGGATATTTTTCTCGATTTTAAAAGAGTTAATATAATATAAAAGTTAATGTGATAAAATTATTTTAAATATTATATTAGAAATGAAATGTTATTCGTTTTTAAAGGTATCTAGTTTTTCAAGAAATAAATTTAATTTAGAAATTATAAATTTATTTTAAAAATTTTTTAATAAAATAATTTATAATTTTAATATTTTATGGGATAAGCTATAAAATAAATTTTTAAAAATAATAAATAAATTTAATAAATATATGCTTAGAATTAGCAATTGTTAATAATTATGTTATAATTTATTTTATAAATAAAATTATTTATTAAATTTTAATTATTTATTGAAATATTAATTTTAATTATTAAAATTAAGTAATAATGATAGAATTAGTATATTATATTGTAAAAATAAATTTTAATGATAAGTTTAAATAAAGAATTCGGCAAAAATAATGTTCGCCTGTTTAACAAAAACATGTCTTTTTGAATTTAATTTAAAGTCTAACCTGCCCACTGAATTATTAAATGGCCGCAGTATTCTAACTGTGCAAAGGTAGCATAATCATTAGTCTTTTAATTGAAGGCTGGAATGAATGGTTGGACGAAATATTAACTGTTTCATTTAAAATTTTTATAGAATTTTATTTTTTAGTCAAAAAGCTAAAATTTATTTAAAAGACGAGAAGACCCTATAAATCTTTATATTTTGTTTATTTTAATTGTAAAGATTTTTTTTATTATAATAAATTAAAGTATTTTATTGGGGTGATAATAAAATTTAATAAACTTTTAATTTTAAAACCATTAATTTATGAATAATTGATCCATTAATAATGATTAAAAATTTAAGTTACTTTAGGGATAACAGCGTAATTTTTTTGGAGAGTTCTTATCGATAAAAAAGATTGCGACCTCGATGTTGGATTAAGATATAATTTTGGGTGTAGCCGTTCAAATTTTAAGTCTGTTCGACTTTTAAATTCTTACATGATCTGAGTTCAAACCGGCGTAAGCCAGGTTGGTTTCTATCTTTAAAAAATTATAATATTTTAGTACGAAAGGACCAAATATTAAAATAATTATATTTTAAAAAAGAATATTATTAATAATAAAACTATTTTGGCAGATTAGTGCAATAAATTTAGAATTTATTTATGTAATATAACATTATTACAAATAGTACTTGTTTTATATAGAATTAATTTTATCATTTATTGGAAGTTTATTACTAATTATTTGTGTATTAGTAAGAGTGGCATTTTTAACTTTGTTAGAACGTAAGGTATTAGGATATATTCAAATTCGTAAGGGTCCTAATAAAGTTGGATTAATAGGAGTTCCTCAACCTTTTTGTGATGCAATTAAATTATTTACTAAGGAACAGACTTATCCTTTATTATCAAATTATTTAAGATATTATATTTCTCCTATTTTTTCTTTATTTTTATCTTTCTTTGTATGAATATGTATACCTTTTTTTGTTAAATTATATTCTTTTAATTTAGGAGGTTTATTTTTTTTATGTTGTACTAGATTAGGTGTTTATACAGTTATAGTAGCTGGTTGATCTTCTAATTCAAATTATGCTTTATTAGGTGGATTACGAGCTGTTGCTCAAACAATTTCTTATGAAGTTAGTTTAGCTTTAATTTTATTATCTTTTGTATTTTTAATTGGGAGATATAATATTTTATATTTTTATTATTATCAAATTTATATATGATTTTTAGTTATTTTATTTCCTATAGCTTTAGTTTGGTTAACAATTTCTTTAGCGGAAACTAATCGTACTCCATTTGATTTTGCAGAAGGAGAATCTGAATTAGTTTCTGGATTTAATGTAGAATATAGAAGAGGAGGTTTTGCTTTAATTTTTTTAGCTGAATATTCTAGAATTTTATTTATAAGTATATTATTTAGAGTAATTTTTTTAGGGTGTGATGTATTTAATTTATTATTTTATGTAAAATTAATATTTATTTCTTTTGTGTTTATTTGAGCTCGGGGAACTTTACCTCGATTTCGTTATGATAAATTAATGTATTTAGCTTGAAAGTGTTTTTTATCTTTTTCTTTAAATTATTTATTATTTTTTATTGGGTTTAAAATTTTATTATTTTCTTTATTATAGGGAATTTGTTTTAGTAAAGTTAATAGAAAATAAAATTTCTATCTTATGTTTTCAAAACATATGCTTATTCAAGCTCATTAACTTAATTTAATAAATTATCTCATCATTTATTAATTAAAGGATTGATAATATAATATAAAAAATAAATAACTGTTAAAATTTGTCCAAGTAATACATAAGGTTCTTCTACTGGTCGAGCTCCAATTCATGTTAATAAAATTACTGTTACTACTATAATTCAAAATAAAATTTGATTAATAGGATAAAATTGAATTCCTCGAAATTTTCTTAAATTATAAAAAGGTAAAATTATTAAAATTGCAATTGATAAAACAAGAGCGATTACTCCTCCTAATTTATTAGGAATAGATCGTAAAATAGCGTAAGCAAATAAAAAATATCATTCAGGTTGAATATGGGCCGGTGTAACTAAAGGATTAGCAGGAATAAAATTATCTGGGTCTCCTAATAAGTAGGGATTAATTAAAACTAATGAAATCAATAAAGCAATTATAATAATAAATCCTACAATATCCTTAAATGTAAAATATGGGTGGAAAGGAATCTTATCAATATTAGAATTTAATCCAATAGGATTTCTTGATCCTGTTTGGTGTAAAAATAATAAATGAATTATTACTATAGCTAAAACAATAAATGGTAAAATAAAATGGAAAGTAAAAAATCGAGTTAAAGTTGCATTATCTACAGCAAATCCTCCTCATACTCATTGTACTAAATCTAGTCCTAGGTAAGGAATAGCTGATAATAAATTAGTAATAACTGTTGCTCCTCAAAAAGATATTTGTCCTCAAGGTAACACATATCCTATAAAAGCTGTTCCTATTACTAAAAATAAAATAATAACTCCAATTATTCATGTAGGAGTAAATAAATAAGATCCATAATATATTCCTCGACCTACGTGTAAATAAATACAAATAAAAAAAAATGATGCTCCATTAGCGTGTAGTGTTCGTAATAATCACCCATAATTAACATCTCGACAAATATGATTAATTCTGTAAAAAGCTAAATTAACGTCTGCTGTGTAATGTATTGCTAAAAACAATCCTGTAAGAATTTGAATAATTAAACATAATCCTAATAATGAACCAAAATTTCATCAGGCTGAAATATTAATAGGAGCAGGTAAATCAACTAATGCATTGTTTGCAATTTTAAAAAGAGGATGAGAAGATCGTAAAGGTTTATTCATTAATTTATTATTCGAAGAGGTCCTTTAAATAATTTTGTAATTTTTACTACAACAATTAAAGTAATTAATAAATAATTTATTAATAAAATTGTAATAAAATTAGTAGGAAAATTATAAAGTTTATTTAACGATAAAGAATTTTCTAAAAAATATGAATTTAAATTAAAAATTGATTCTATTTCATTATTTAAAAAGAAAAATGAAATAGAAGTTTTATCAATAAAAAAAGAAATTACAGTAAAAATAAATATTAAAAAAAATGAAAATAAAGTTAATTTAATTGATAAATTAAATATTTCATTTGATGCTAAAGAGGTTACATAAATAAATAAAACTAGTATTCCTCCTAAAAAAATTAAAAATAAAATATAAGAATATCAAAATCTTTTAGTTATTAATCCCGTGATTAAACAAATTAAAACTGTTTGAATTAATAAAGTTAATCCTATTGCTAAAGGATGGATTATATTAATAAAAATAATTGATGTAGTTAAAATTAACGAGTATAAAAATAGTTGAAGAATATCAAGAGGTAGTTTATTTAAAATATTAATTTTGGGGATTAATGAAAAAGAAATTTCTTTTCTCTTGAAGTTTTAAAAGATATAATCTTATTTTTGATTTACAAGACCAATGTTTTTATTAAACTATTAAAACTAATGATTATATTTTTATATTGAAGTTTACCAATAATTTTATTAATTTTAGGATTATTTTGTTTTGTTTCTAATCGGAAACATTTACTTTCAATATTGTTAAGTTTAGAATTTATTGTTTTAATATTATTTTTTTTGTTATTTATTTATTTAAATTTATTAAATTATGAAAATTACTTTAGAATAATATTTTTAACTTTTAGAGTATGTGAAGGGGCATTAGGTTTATCAATTTTAGTTTCAATGATTCGTACACATGGTAATGATTATTTTCAATCTTTTAGAATTATATAATGTTAAAATTAGTATTTTTTTTAATTTTTTTAAGTCCTTTGTGTTTAATCAATAATATGTATTGAATGGTACAAATTTTATTATTTTTAATTAGATTTGTTTTTTTATTGATAAATAATTTTATAAATTATTGATCAGAAATTTCTTATTTTTTAGGAAGAGATATGCTTTCTTATGGTTTAATTATATTAAGTTTATGAATTTGTTCATTAATATTATTAGCTAGAGAAAGAGTTAATAAATATAATAATTATAAGAATTTATTTTTATTAAATGTAGTTATTTTATTATTATTATTGATTTTAACTTTTAGAAGAATGAATTTATTTATATTTTATTTATTTTTTGAAAGAAGATTAATTCCTACATTATTTTTAATTTTAGGTTGAGGATATCAACCTGAACGATTGCAAGCTGGAATTTATTTATTATTTTATACTTTATTAGTTTCTTTGCCTATATTGATTGGTATTTTTTATTTAATAAATAAAATGGGTACAATAAATTTTTATTTAATAAATAATTTTATGTTTAATTATGATTTACTTTATTTTTGTATATTATGTGCTTTTTTAGTTAAAATACCTATATTTTTAGTTCATTTATGATTGCCCAAAGCTCATGTTGAAGCCCCCGTTTCTGGATCGATAATTTTAGCTGGAATTATGTTAAAATTAGGAGGTTATGGATTATTGCGAGTATTATCAATTTTACAATTAATAAATTTAAAATATGGTTTTATTTGAATTAGAATTAGATTAGTTGGAGGAGTTTTAGTTAGATTTGTTTGTTTACGTCAAACAGATTTAAAGGCTTTAATTGCCTATTCTTCAGTAGCTCATATAGGAATTGTATTGGCAGGGTTATTAGTAATAAGATATTGAGGACTAAGAGGTTCTTATACTTTAATAATTGGTCACGGATTATGTTCATCTGGATTATTTTGTTTGGCCAATATTTCTTATGAACGATTAGGTAGACGAAGATTATTAATTAATAAGGGATTATTAAATTTTATACCTGCTATAGCATTATGGTGATTTCTATTAAGTTCAGCTAATATAGCAGCTCCTGTTACATTAAATTTATTAGGGGAAATTTCTTTATTAAATAGAATTGTTTCTTGATCATGAGTTTCTATAATTATATTATCTTTGTTATCTTTTTTTAGAGCTGCTTATTCATTATATTTATATTCTTTTAGTCAACATGGAAAAATTTTTTCAGGTGTTTATTCGTTTAGTAATGGTAAAATTCGTGAATATTTATTATTATTATTGCATTGATTACCTTTAAATTTATTAATTTTAAAAAGAGATATAAGTATACTGTGATTATATTTAAATAGTTTAAAGAAAATACTAATTTGTGGTGTTAGTGATATGAGTTATTCATTTTAGATCGTGAAATATTTATCAATTTGTAGAATTAGATTTGTAAGTTTAATTTCTATTAGATTATCTTGTTTTTTTTTAAGATTAAATTTTTTATTAAATAATTTAGTTTATTTTATTGAGTGAGAAGTAGTTTCATTAAATTCTATAAGAATTGTAATGACTTTATTATTTGATTGAATAAGTTTATTATTTATATCATTTGTTTTAATAATTGCTTCTTTAGTAATTTTTTATAGAAAGGAATATATAAGAAGAGATGAAAATATTAATCGTTTTATTATACTAGTTTTAATATTTGTTTTATCAATAATATTATTAATTATTAGTCCTAATTTAATTAGAATTTTATTAGGATGAGATGGTCTTGGATTAGTTTCTTATTGTTTAGTGATTTATTTTCAAAATGTAAAATCTTATAATGCTGGTATATTAACTGCCTTATCTAATCGAATTGGAGATGTAGCATTATTATTAGCTATTGCTTGAATATTAAATTATGGAAGATGAAATTACGTATTTTATTTAGAAGTTATGCAAAATGAATTTGAAATAATAGTAATTGGTAGATTAGTTATATTAGCTGCTATAACTAAAAGAGCTCAAATTCCTTTTTCTTCTTGGTTACCTGCTGCAATAGCTGCTCCTACTCCTGTTTCAGCTTTAGTTCATTCATCTACTTTGGTAACTGCTGGAGTTTATTTATTAATTCGATTTAATATTTTATTAATAAATTCGTGGTTAGGTCAATTATTATTATTATTATCAGGATTAACCATATTTATAGCTGGAATAGGGGCTAATTTTGAATTTGATTTAAAGAAAATTATTGCTTTATCTACTTTAAGACAATTAGGCTTAATAATGAGTATCTTATCAATAGGATTTTATAAATTAGCTATATTTCATCTATTAACTCATGCCTTATTTAAAGCATTATTATTTATATGTGCTGGAGCTATTATTCATAATATAAATAATAACCAAGATATTCGGTTAATAGGGGGTTTAAGAATTCATATACCTTTAACTTCGATATGTTTTAATGTATCTAATTTAGCTTTATGTGGGATACCTTTTTTAGCAGGATTTTATTCAAAGGATATGATCTTAGAAATAGTTTTAATTAGTAATATTAATATATTTTCATTTTTTTTATATTTTTTTTCTACAGGATTAACAGTAAGCTATTCTTTTCGATTAGTTTATTATTCAATAACAGGAGATTTAAATTGTGGTAGATTAAATATATTAAATGATGAAGGATGAATTATATTACGAGGTATAATAGGATTATTAATCATAAGAATTGTAGGGGGTAGAATATTAAATTGATTAATTTTTCCTTATCCCTATATAATTTGTTTACCAATTTATATAAAATTATTAACATTGTTTGTTTGTATTTTTGGGGGTTTATTTGGTTATTTAATTTCTATAAGAAAATTATATAGATTAAATAAATCTTTTTTATATTATAAAATTTCAAGTTTTTTAGGTTCAATATGATTTATACCTTATATTAGAACTTATGGGATAATTTTTTATCCTTTAAATTATGGTCAAATTGTAGTTAAAAGTTTTGATCAAGGTTGATCAGAATATTTTGGAGGTCAACATTTATATCAAAAATTAGTTAATTATTCTCAAATTTTATTTGTTATACATAATAATAGTTTAAAAATTTATTTATTATTATTTGTATTTTGAGTTTTAATCTTATTTAATTTTTTATTATTTTTATATTCAAATAGCTTATATATTAGAGTATGACATTGAAGATGTTATGGAGATTAGATAATCTTTGAATATAGTGAATTATATTTAGTAATTTATAAAAATATAGTATTTTATTTCTACAATGAAAATGTAGGGTTTTATTTAAACTATATAAACAGAAGTATAAATGGAATTTAACCATTAAAAGAAAAAAGTTAGCAGCTTTTACTTGATCATCATACTTCCTTAATTGGAGTTAATTACTCAATTATATCATTAACAGTGATAGGCCTCTTTTTGGCTTCAATTAAAGAATAAGGGTAAATTTACCTAAGATTAGGTCGAAACTAAATGCAATATATCGCTTCATATTCATTGTATTTATAAGGTAGATTGAATATTCAATACTTTTTGAATGCAAATCAAATGTTATAATTAACTACAACCCTATATATATATATATATATATATTAATTTGATCAATTTAATATTCCTTGATTTCATTCATGGTATAGACCAATTAATAAAATTAAAATAAAAATAATTGAGGTAGTTCTTCAAATTAATAAATTAGAAAATTTTAAAATAATAATTATAGGTAAAATTAAGGCAATTTCTACATCAAAAATTAAGAAAATAATTGTAATTAAAAAAAATCGTAAAGAAAAAGGTAGGCGAGATGAAGATTTAGGGTCAAATCCACATTCAAAAGGTGATCTTTTTTCTCGATCTACTAAAGTTTTTTTTGAAAGAATAGAAGCTAAAAGTATTACAACTATTGAAATAATGAAAATTACAGAACCAATAAAAATAATTGAAAAAATTATCTATACTATTATTAATAGACCTTATGATTGGAAGTCAAATATACTTTTATACTATATAGATTATAATAAATTAATTATCCTCCTCATCAATAAATTGTGATATAAAGGAATAATCAAACTACATCAACAAAATGTCAGTATCATGCTGCAGCTTCAAATCCAAAGTGGTGATTTTTAGAAAAATGATTATTTAAATGACGTAGTAAACAAATTAATAAAAATGTTGTTCCAATTAAAACATGAATTCCATGAAATCCTGTAGCTATATAAAAAGTTGATCCATAAACTGAATCTGCAATTGTAAATGGTGCTTCGATATATTCGTAAGCTTGAAGAATTGTAAAATAGATTCCCAATAAAACAGTAAAAAATAATCCTTGAGTCGTTTGTGAATGGTTACTTTCTATTAAACTATGATGTGCTCAAGTAACTGTTACTCCTGATGCTAATAAAATTGCTGTATTTAATAAAGGAATTTGAAATGGATTAAATGAAATAATTCCTATAGGGGGTCAAGAAGCTCCTAATTCGATTGCTGGTGATAAACTTCTGTGGAAAAAAGCTCAAAAAAATCTAACAAAAAATAAAACTTCTGATAAAATAAATAAAATTATTCCTCATCGTAATCCAATTGTTACTGCGTAAGTGTGTAATCCTTGGTATGTTCCTTCACGAGACACATCTCGTCATCATTGATAAACAGTTAAAATTGTAATAATATTACCTAAAAAAAACAATGAAATATCATATTGATGAAATCATTTTACTATACCTGATACAGTTGTTATTGCTCCAATAGCTCCTGTTAAAGGCCAAGGGCTATAATCAACTAAATGAAATGGGTGATTTGAATGTGTAGACATTATATAATTAATTTACTTCTCTAGAATATAAAGTTCTTAAAACTGCAAATACATAAGATTGAATTATAGCAACTGCTGATTCTAATACTAATAAAGCAATTTGTACAATTAATAAAAATGTTACTAAAAATGCTGATATAGCAGGACCAGTATTTCCTAATAATGTTAATAATAAATGTCCAGCAATTATATTTGCTGTTAGTCGTACTGCTAGAGTTCCTGGACGAATAATATTTCTAATAGTTTCAATACATACCATAAAAGGTATTAAAATAGCAGGAGTTCCTTGAGGCACTAAATGGGCAAATATATGTTGAGTGTGATTAAATCATCCGTAAATTATAAAACATAATCATAACGGTAAAGCAAGAGATAAAGTTAATGTTAAATGACTTGTTGAAGTAAAAATATAAGGGAATAATCCTATAAAATTATTAAATAAAATTAATGAAAATAATGAAATAAAAATAAATGTTGATCCATTATGTCCTGAAGGTCCTAATAATGTTTTAAATTCTTTGTGAAGAGTTAAAAGAATTGTATTTCAAAAAATATTATACCGAGAAGGTATTAATCAATAAATTGAAGGAATTATTAAAAGTCCTAAAAATGTTCTCAATCAGTTTAATGACAAACCAAAGATTGTTGAAGGGTCAAATACAGAAAATAAATTTGTTATCATTTTCAATTTATTGAATTTAAATTAATATTTTTTAATTCATTAGATTTAGGTGATGAAGGTAGATAAGAGTAATAATTAATTGAACAAAATAAAATAAATGTAATTGAAAAAATAATAAATAAAAATAATCATCTAATAGGGGCTATTTGTGGAATCAAAAAATATTAAAAATTTAATAATTTTAGTTTGACATACTAATGTTATAACTTTAACTAATTTTTTATCATTAGAAGTAATCGCTAATTTACTATTGAATGGTTTAAGAGACCAGTACTTGCTTTCAGTCATCTAATGAAGAATTTACATTATTAGAAATTCATTTAATAAAATAATTTACAGGAACACTTTCAATTACAATAGGTATAAAACTATGATTTGCTCCACAAATTTCTGAACATTGACCATAAAAAAGTCCTGGGCGATTAATAAAAAAATTTGTTTGATTAAGTCGTCCAGGAGTTCCGTCAACCTTTACCCCTAAAGCAGGAATAGTTCATGAATGAATTACATCTGCAGCAGTAACTAAAATTCGAATTTGAGAATTTATTGGTAAAATTACTCGATTATCAACATCTAAAAGACGGAATCCATCAGTTGCTAATTCATTTGTAGGAATTATATATGAATCAAATTCAATATTATTAAAGTCTGAATATTCATAACTTCAGTATCATTGGTGACCGATACTTTTTAAAGTAACAGAAGGTTCATTAATTTCATCTAAAAGATATAAAAGTCGTAATGAAGGAAGAGCGATGAATAATAAAATAATAGCTGGAAGAATAGTTCAAATTATTTCAATTAATTGTCCATGTAATAAAAATCGATTAATGTATGAATTAAAAAATAACATAAATATTAAATATCCCACTAAAACAGTAATTATTACTAAAATTAATAATGCGTGATCATGAAAAAAAATTAATTGTTCTATTAAAGGAGATGCTCTATCTTGTAAACCTAAATTAGCTCATGTAGACATTTGTTTCTAATAAAAGTAAAATACTTTATATATGGAGCTTAAATCCATTGCACTAATCTGCCATATTAGAAATTAATTAGTTAATAATGGTAATTCAGAATAACTATGTTCAGCAGGTGGAGTATTTTGGTATCATTCAATAGAAGAATTTAATTGAATTGGATAAATTACTTGTCGTTGAGATACTAAGCTTTCTCAAATAATAAAAAAGAAAAATAAAATTCCTAATAATGAAATTGAAGAACCGATTGTAGATACAATATTTCATGTAGTGTAAGCATCTGGATAATCAGAATATCGTCGAGGCATTCCTGCTAATCCTAAGAAATGTTGAGGAAAAAATGTTAAATTTACTCCAATAAATATAATAATAAATTGACTTTTTAATCATTTAGCATTTAAAGTTAATCCTGTAAATAAAGGGTATCAGTGGATAAATCCTGCTATAATAGCAAATACAGCTCCTATTGATAAAACATAGTGAAAATGAGCAACTACATAATAAGTATCATGTAAAATAATATCAACTGAAGAATTAGCTAAAACTACTCCAGTTAATCCTCCTACAGTGAATAAAAATACAAATCCTAAGGCTCAAAGAATTGCAGGGGAATAAGATAATTGAGTTCCATGTAATGTGGCTAATCAACTAAAAATTTTAATTCCAGTTGGAACAGCAATAATTATAGTTGCAGATGTAAAATAAGCTCGAGTATCTACGTCTATTCCTACAGTAAATATATGATGAGCTCATACAATAAATCCTAATAAGCCAATTGCTAGTATAGCGTAAATTATTCCTAAAGATCCAAATGTTTCCTTTTTACCAGATTCTTGACTAATAATGTGAGAAATTATCCCAAATCCAGGTAAAATTAAAATATAAACTTCTGGGTGACCAAAAAATCAAAATAAATGTTGGTATAAAATAGGGTCTCCCCCTCCAGCAGGGTCAAAAAAAGAAGTATTTAAGTTCCGATCTGTTAATAATATAGTAATAGCTCCTGCTAAAACTGGTAAAGATAATAATAATAATAAAGCTGTAATAACAACTGATCAAACAAATAAAGGTATTCGATCAAGAGTAATTCCTGTAGATCGTATATTAATTACTGTAGTAATAAAATTTACAGCTCCTAAAATTGAAGAAATTCCGGCTAAATGTAAAGAGAAAATAGCTAAATCAACTGAAGCTCCTCCATGAGCAATTCCTGCTGATAAAGGTGGGTAAACTGTTCAACCTGTTCCAGCTCCATTTTCAACTATACTTCTGACTAATAAAAGAGATAAAGCAGGAGGAAGAAGTCAAAAACTTATATTATTTATTCGAGGAAAAGCTATATCAGGTGCTCCTAATATTAGAGGTACTAATCAATTTCCAAAGCCACCAATTATAATAGGTATTACTATGAAAAAAATTATAATAAAAGCGTGAGCTGTAACAATTACGTTATAAATTTGATCGTCACCAATTAATGCTCCAGGATGTCCAAGTTCAGCTCGAATTAAAATTCTTAAAGATGTTCCCACTATTCCGGCTCATGCTCCAAAAATAAAATATAATGTTCCAATATCCTTATGATTTGTTGAGAATAACCATTGTCGCGATTAAGTGGCTGAAGTTTAGGCGATAGATTGTAAATCTATTTATAAGAATATTTCTTCTTAATCAATTGGTCTTATAGTCAATAATGACATCAAACTGCAATTTTGAAGGAGTAAATATTTACTAAGGCTTAAAGGAATTCCTATATTTACAGCTTTGAAGGCTATTAGTTTATTTAACTTAAAGCCTTATAGTATTAAATAAAATAGTGAAATTAAAAATAAACCAAAAATAGAAAAAAAAGAAAGAATTAAAAATAAATTTATTAAAAAATCATTTGTTTGAAAATTAATTATTCAGTTACTTTCATAATAATTTAGTATAAAAGCTGAGTAACAAATTCGTAAATAAAAAAATAAAGTAATTAATGTTATTATTATTATAATTATTAATTGAGTATATTGATTACAAAAAGTTAATTCTTGAATTACAATTCATTTAGGAAGAAATCCTAAAAAGGGTGGTAATCCTCCTAAAGATAAAAAATTTATAAATAAAGTAAATTTTAAAATTTTTCTATTAAAAAATCTTGAAAATAGTTGATTTAAATGAAATAATTTTAATAAATTAAATATAAAAGTTAATACAAATGAAAGAAAAAAATAAAAAGAAAAATAAGTCAATCAAATTGATTTATTCATTATTAATGCACTTAGTATTCATCCTAAATGATTAATGGAAGAAAAAGCTATTAATTTTCGTAAAGATGTTTGATTTAATCCTCCAATAGCTCCAACAATAACAGAAAGAATTACACTAACTAATAAAAGATTTTTAATATTTAAGTAAGAAATTAATATTAAAGGTGCAATTTTTTGTCAAGTTATTAGCAATAAAGCATTTATTCATGTTAATCCGTCTATTATATTAGGAAATCAAAAATGAAAAGGAGCGGCCCCTCTTTTTATTAGTAAGGCTGATATTATAATTATAGATGTAAAAGATTCATTAATTTCATTGTTTATATTATTTTTTAATATTAATAAAATAATAGAAAATAATAAAACTGTTGATGCTAATGCTTGGGTTAAAAAATATTTTAAAGAAGCTTCAGTAGATACTAAATTATTATTATCTCTTATTAGGGGGATAAAAGATAACAAATTAATTTCTAAACCTATTCAAGCTCCTAACCAAGAATTAGAAGTTACTGTAATTAATGTTCCAATAATTATAATTGAGATAAATAAAATTTTTGAAGAATTATTAAAAATTAAAAAGAAAAGGATTATAACCTTTATAAATGGGGTATGAACCCAGTAGCTTAATTAGCTTATCTTTTTATACTTTGGTGTATGATGCACAAAAGTTTTTGAAACTTTTAGAAATAGTTTAATTCTATTAGGTATAAAACCTTTTTTAAAAAAACAATAAAATCAATTAATGAATGTAGAGTCCTACATAATTTACCCTATCAAGGTAATCCTTTTTATCAGGCAATTCATTATCAAAGGATTCACACTTATTTTTTTT